ACGATGTATTGCCACTCGAAATCAAGACATTGGGGTTGGACTTGTAAATCGATTCATAACCTTTGGAGCACAACCAATAACTATTCGAACGCCCTTTACTTGTAGGAGTGCCTCTTGGATCTGTCGATTATGTTACGGCCGGAGTCCTACGCATGGCGACCTGGTTGAATTAGGAGAAGCTGTAGGTATTATTGCCGGCCAATCGATTGGGGAACCAGGTACTCAATTAACATTAAGAACTTTTCATACCGGTGGAGTATTCACGGGGGGTACTGCCGAACATGTGCGAGCCCCTTCTAACGGAAAAATAAAATTCAATGAGGATTTGGTTCATCCGACACGTACACGCCATGGACATCCCGCCTTTCTATGTTCTATAAACTTATATGTAACTATTGAGAGTGAAGATATTCGGCATAATGTAAATATTCCACCCCAAAGTTTTCTTTTAGTTCAAAACGATCAATATGTAGAATCAGAACAAGTAATTGCGGAGATTCGTGCAGGAGCATTCACTTTGAATTTTAAAGAGAAGGTTCGAAAACATATTTATTCTGACTCGGACGGAGAAATGCACTGGAGCACCGACGTGTATCATGCACCCGAATTTACATACGGCAACGTTCATCTATTACCAAAAACAAGTCATTTATGGATATTATTAGGAGGTCCGCGCAGATCTAGTCTAGTCTCACTTGCGCTCCACAAGGATCAAGATCAAATGAATGCGCTTTTTCATTCTCTCAAGAGAGGATCCTCATCTAACCTCTCAGGAACGAATGATCGGTCGAGACAAAAATTATTCCCTGCAGATTTTTCGGGTAAAAAAGAACATAGGATTCCTTATTATTTAGACATTAGTCAAATTAGATGTACTGGTCGTTGGAATCTCATGGATCCCCCCATTCTCTACCAGAATTCTGATTTATTCTCACAGAGGCGAAGAAATAGATTCATCATTCCACTCCAGTGGATTCAAGAACGCGAGAACGAACTAATGCTCCCCTCAGGTATTTCGATTGAAATCCCCCCCAATGGTATTTTGCGTAGCAAAAGTATTCTTGCTTATTTCGATGATCCTCGATACAGAAGAAAGAGTTTGGGCATTACTAAATATGGGACTCTAGAAATGCATTCAATCCTCCAAAAAGAGGATTTGATTGAGTATCGAGGAGGCAAGGAATTTTTGCCAAAATACCAAATGAGAGTAGATCGGTTTTTTTTCATTCCCGAGGAAGTGCATATTTTACCCGGATCTTCTTACATAATGGTACGCAACAATAGTATCATTGGGGTAGATACAGAAATTACTTTAAATATAAGAACCCGAGTGGGCGGGTTGGTCCGAGTGGAGAGAAAAAAAACAAGAATTGAACTTAAAATCTTTTCTGGAGATATCCTTTTTCCTGGGGAGACAGATAAGATATCCCGACATAGCGGTGTCTTGATACCACTAGGAACAGGAAAACAAAATTCCAAGGAATCAAAAAAATGGATCTATGTTCAACGAATTACACTTAGTAAGAAAAAGTATTTTGTTTTGGTTCGGCCTGTCGTCACATATGAAATAATGGACAGTATAACTTTAGCAACGCTTTTTCCCCCCGATCCGCTCCAGGAAAGGGATAATGTGCAACTTCAAGTTGTCGATTATATCCTTTCTGGAACTGGGAAACCGATTCGAGGAATTTCTGATACAAGCATTCAATTAGTTCGCACTTGTTTAGTATTGAATTGGACGCAAGACAAAAAAAGTCCTTCTAGTCAAGAAGCCCGCGCTTCACTTGTTGAAATAAGGGTAAATGATTTGATTCGACATTCCCTAAGAATCGACTTGGTGAAATCCACTATTTCATATATCGGAAAACGGAACGATCCATCGGGCTCGGGGTTCCTCTCTGCTAATGGATCAGATTGGACCAATATCAATCCGTTTTCGTCTATTTATTCCAAGGTAAGAATTGAACAACCCCTCAATCAAAATCAAAAAACTATTCATACGTTGTTGAATAGAAATACGGGATTCCAGTCGTTGATAATTTTGTCATCATCCAATTGTTTTCGAATGGGTCCATTCAACGGTGTAAAATATCACAATGTGATAAAAGAATCAATTAAAATTACAAAAGATCCTCGAATTCCAATTAAGAATTCGCCGGGACCTTTAGGAACAGCCTTTCTACTTGCAAATGTTTATTCATTTTATCATTTAATAACTTATAATCAGATCTTGTTTAATAACTATTTGCAACTTGACAATTTAAAACAGACTTTTCAAGTAATTAAATATTTTTTAATGGATGAAAATGAGAAAAGTTATAATCCCGATCCACGTGGTAACATTATTTTCAATTTGAATTGGGATTTTCTCTATCTCGATTATTTTCAAGAAACATCTACAATAATAAATCTTGGGCAGCTTATTTGTGAAAATATATGTATAGTCAAAAAGGCACCACACCTACAATCAGGCCAAGTTATACTTGTTCAAGTTGACTCTGTAGTAATACGATTAGCTAAGCCTTATTTGGCCACTCCCAGGGCAACTGTTCATGGTCATTATGGGGAAATTCTGTACCAAGGAGATACTTTAATTACATTTATATATGAAAAATCCAGATCTGGTGATATAACCCAAGGGCTTCCAAAAGTAGAACAAGTATTAGAAGTGCGTTCGATTGATTCAATATCAATGAATCTAGAGAAGAGGGTGGGGGGTTGGAATGACCATATAACAAGAATTCTTGGAATGCCATGGGCATTCTTGATTGGTGCTGAGCTAACTATAGTGCAAAGTCGTATATCTTTGGTTAATAAGATCCAAAAGGTTTATCGATCCCAGGGGGTGCAGATTCATAATAGGCATATAGAAATTATTGTACGTCAAATAACATCAAAGGTGTTGGTTTCAGAAGATGGAATGTCTAATGTTTTTTTACCGGGAGAATTAATTGGATTGTTGCGAGCGGAACGAGTGGGGCGCGCGTTGGAAGAAGGGGTTTGTTACCGAGCCCTTTTATTGGGAATAACAAGAGCATCTCTCAATACTCAAAGTTTTATATCTGAAGCGAGTTTTCAAGAAACTGCTCGAGTCTTAGCAAAAGCGGCTCTCCGGGGTCGAATCGATTGGTTGAAGGGCCTGAAAGAGAACGTTGTTTTGGGGGGTATGGTACCTGTCGGTACCGGATTGAAAAGAGCAGTGCCCCCTTCAAAACAATATGATAAGAGCCCTTTTGAAACAAAAAAAAAAGACCTATTCGAGGGGGAAATGCGAGATATTTTCTTTCACCACAGAAAATTATTTGATTCTTTTCTTTCAAAGAACTTCCATGATAGAGCAGAACAATCATCTATAGGATTTAATGATTCTTAGAAAAGTGGATTCTTCTTGTTGACTATCTGTATTTTGTGCAGTCATTTGATTTGATAATAAAAATAGTAAGCAATAGAAAAGACTAATGGGCTTGGCCGTCTCTGGATGCCCAATCTACGGTAGAAGAGAAGGTTCCATCGGAACAATTCTTTATTTCCGTTCAAGGTCCCTCGTTTTTTTTTTCAAAAAGGGGGGTGTGGGGAGAAATGACAAGAAGATATTGGAACATTAACTTGGAAGAGATGCTGGAGGCAGGAGTTCATTTTGGCCATGGTACTAGGAAATGGAATCCTAAAATGGCACCTTATATCTCTGCAAAGCGTAAAGGTATTCATATTACAAATCTTACTAGAACTGCTCGTTTTTTATCCGAAGCCTGTGATTTGGTTTTTGATGCAGCAAGTAGAGGAAAACAGTTCTTGATTGTTGGTACCAAAAAAAAGGCAGCTGATTCAGTAGCACGGGCTGCAATAAAGGCCCGGTGTCATTGTGTTAATAAAAAATGGCTCGGCGGGATGTTAACAAATTGGTCGACTACAGAAACCAGACTTCATAAGTTCAGGGACTTAAGAATGGAACAAAAAACGGGAAGACTCAACCATTTGCCAAAAAGGGATGCGGCTGTGGTGAAAAGACAATTATCTCGCTTGCAAACATATCTGGGCGGGATTAAATATATGGCAGGGTTACCTGATATTGTAATCATCGTTGATCAGCAGGAAGAATATACGTCTCTGCGAGAGTGTATCACTTTGGGAATTCCAACAATTTGTTTAATCGATACAAATTGTGACCCCGATCTTGCCGATATTTCGATTCCAGCGAATGATGATGCTATATCTTCAATTCGCTTAATTCTTAACAAATTAGTATTCGCTATTTGTGAGGGCCATTCTAGCTATATAAGAAATCCTTGATTAATAATAAGATAATAACTTTTACTTCGAAAATCCGATAGAATTGGTTATTATTTATTTATCTATGGATTTTGAAAAACGAATAAAAAGAACTGTAGATATTATATGATTAGTTAGTATTCAAAATATTCGTTGATATTCAAAAGATCCGATTCAAGTAGACAACGAGATGGTTGAATTAAAATAATTTTCTTTAAAGTTTCATTTTCTTTTCCAGAGGTCAATATGAATGCACTATCATGTTCCATCAACACACTATACAATATATCCGGTGTGGAAGTAGGCCAACATTTCTATTGGCAAATAGGGGGTTTCCAAGTCCACGGCCAAGTACTTATTACTTCTTGGGTTGTAATTGTTATCTTATTAGGTTCAGCTACTATAGCTGTTCGAAACCCACAAATCATTCCGACCGGGGGTCAGAATTTTTTCGAATATGTTCTCGAATTCATTCGAGATGTGAGTAAAACCCAAATTGGAGAAGAATATGGCCCTTGGGTTCCTTTTATTGGAACTCTCTTTCTATTTATTTTTGTTTCTAATTGGTCAGGAGCTCTTTTACCTTGGAAAATCATAGAATTACCTCATGGGGAGTTAGCCGCACCCACGAATGATATAAATACTACTGTTGCTTTGGCTTTACTTACGTCAGTGGCATATTTCTATGCGGGTCTTACCAAAAAGGGATTAAGCTATTTTGGGAAATATATTCAACCTACCCCAATCCTTTTACCCATTAACATCTTAGAAGATTTCACAAAGCCTTTGTCGCTTAGTTTTCGACTTTTCGGAAATATCTTAGCAGATGAATTAGTAGTAGTTGTTCTTGTTTCTTTAGTACCTTTAGTGGTTCCTATCCCTGTCATGTTCCTTGGATTATTTACAAGTGGTATTCAAGCTCTTATTTTTGCAACTTTAGCTGCGGCTTATATAGGTGAATCCATGGAGGGTCATCATTGAAATAGTCTTTTTTTCTTGCTTCGCGCAAAGCAATGTATGTGTGGTTCACGGTGATTTACTTAAAGACTAGAAACATACAGGACTTTCTATATGATAGAAAGGAATAGGAACAAAAAAATAAAAGATTACGATATTAAAATGAAAGAGATCCAAAAGATCTTTTTCCTAAAATCAGCCTTTCATCCACTTAATATCCTACCTTTCCTTGACGGAGATTTAGTTTTTTATTTTTTATTGGTCGGCCAGTCTTCTTATTCAAATTAAAATTTGAATACGATATATGTTTACGGTGTGTGATCAAATTGAAATAAAAAACAGGAGAAAGAATTCTACTTTACAGTTGATTTTATTCAATGATTGACCAAAAAGAAATAATTAATAATAAAAAAATTGCATGAACTTAGATCAATGATATTTCTATGCAATAATTCGCCCTAATCAATTGAATTTGTCTATTTAGATTTGGAATAATGATAAAGAAAACGCAAAGCAGAAAAGAATTTACAAAAAAATGGGATTTCTAAACAAATCAATTGATTCTCAAATTCGATTGAATCTAATGGTTTACGTTATGGAAGAAAAACATGTATATGTGATATTAGATATTGACCAGTTATAGATATGAAATCAAGAAAAGATGGAAGAATTGACATACCAGTTCGGAACCAAGAAACGGAAGACCGAAAGTTCTATGGATTCACAAAGACTCTGTGTAGAGAAACGAAAGAAAGAGATATCGGAGTAGGTCTGATTCTGAATATATTATATTAATAATTAATATTCTTTCTTTAATTCGAAGTTCTTAGTTACTTTGACTGGATGAATCTTAGCGATGGAATAAAATAAGAATAATTAGGGCATAATTGATTGCTTGATTGTATCATTAACCTTTTTCTTTTTGTTGGTACGAGGAACTTATCATGAATCCACTGATTTCTGCTGCTTCCGTTATTGCTGCCGGGTTGGCCGTAGGGCTTGCTTCTATTGGACCTGGGGTTGGTCAAGGGACTGCTGCGGGTCAAGCCGTAGAGGGTATCGCAAGACAGCCCGAGGCAGAGGGAAAAATACGAGGGACTCTCTTGCTTAGTCTAGCTTTTATGGAAGCTTTAACAATTTATGGGTTGGTTGTAGCATTAGCACTTTTATTTGCGAATCCTTTTGTTTAAATCTTAGAAATAGGAAAAGTATGTATTTTTTTCTATTTTATTTTTATTGCCTTGGATTTTGATTTTTTATTTGCTTTTTCAAATTGGATCAAGATGTCACTCCTACAATTCCTTATTCGTTGAGAAAATAACCTACGGGAAGGGCTGATTTGCAGATGAGGAATTAGCATACCGCCTCGCTTTCATCCTTCCCCCTCGTAGTCCAAGGGAAATTCTTTTTCTGAGGTCTGGCAACAATCGAGATCCAGTTCATAGTTTATAACTATAACTCGAACTCGAATATTTTTTTGACTCGATTTCAAAAAAAAGAAAAGAATAAATAAAAAAAGAAGGGTAAAGTGATCAAAAAAGAATTCTGATCTATTTTTGAGTCTATCTAGAATCTATAATAGGAGATTATATGAAAAATCTAACCGATTCTTTCGTTTCTTTGGGCCACTGGCCGTTTGCCGGGAGTTTCGGATTTAATACCGATATTTTAGCAACAAATCCAATAAATCTAAGTGTAGTGATTGGTGTATTGATCTTTTTTGGAAAGGGAGTGTGTGTGGGTTGTTTATTTCAAAAATAGGTTGGATTTGATCAGCTGTACCCCTTTCCCTTCTAATTAGGAAAGAAGGGTGCATGATCTCGCGAATTACTTCTTAAGAAATTATATGTAAGAACCACAGCATTTCGTGATTTATTGGCAAATCCACTTTGATTCTCTAGTAACCAATAATGTGAGGCTGTTAAGATGGTTAAAGCAGACTGTTTGAAGTCTAGGCGCAGCATGGTACTCTTTCTACCACTATTTAATATCAAGATGATTTGAAAATAACTATTTTATCGATATAGAACACTCATCTCGATAAAATGATTTGAACCGCTTATTCTAAAATCTAAAAAGAGCATTTTCCCTCTTTTATCCAACGCTGAATTGACAACCTGTGTCTTATATACCTTATCTTATTCTTCTATATTTATAGAATCTTATTCTTATATATTTATATATAAGTTATTTATATATTATTTATATATATAAGTATGTTAATAAGTATGTTATATGTTATAAGTATGTATAATTAAGAAGAATTTTTTGGAG